AGGGGTGATCTATGCATAGTCATTCCAGGTCCACGCATGTTGGAGATAGTTGTTATAAAATTGATAGAACCTAAAATGGATGAAACACCAGATAGATGAAGACTAGAAATTGCTAAATCAACAGCTCCTCCAGAATGGCTGGTAATACCACTTAAGGGCGGATAGACCGTCCACCCAGTGCCGCTACCCACTTCTACTAAGGCTGAGCTTAATAGGAGCAAGAGACTAGGTGGCAACAACCAGAATGAAATATTATTTAATCGTGGAAATGCCATGTCAGGTGCACCTATCAGAATCGGAACAGACCAATTACCAGATCCGCCTATCATCGCCGGCATAACCATAAAAAAGATCATTAAAAAAGCGTGAGCCGTTATTAAAACATTATAAAGTTGATGATTACCACCAAGAATTTGATCGCCGGGTCGTGCTAATTCCATACGAATCAGTACTGAGAAGCATGTGCCCATCACTCCAGCAATAGCACCGAAGATGAAATATAGAGTCCCTGTATCCTTGTGGTTAGTGGAGAACAGCCATCGTGTCATAAAATTGAGATTATTTCTGTATTTCCTTGTCAGAGAGGGGCCCTTAGGGAGCGGGGCTTTTTTATTATTGTCCTACCACCGGAAGCAGCTTTTGGTATTAAATTGCCACCGCATCCGGCCATTTTCCGTTTGCAATTCCGTTTCCAACGCCGTGATGCGAGAATAGTCCGCATCACGTTGCTGTTGGTACTGGGACACTGCCCGTTCCCGCGCTTGATCTAGCTCTTTGGGTAGATCAAGGCGTCGGTCCGCGCGATTTGTTCTTCCCCGATCCGCGCGATTTGTTCTTCCCCGACCCGCCGGAGCTCTTCTTCGACCCTCTCGAGCTCGTCGAATAGCACTCTCTGGAGCGCCGCGCTCTCCCGCCGACGAATTTCCTCCAGTGGGACTAGTGCAATCATTCCCTTCCTAACAGCGCCTTCTTCTTCTTCATCACCAGGAGTTGATTCAATTGCTAAGAAGGCATTTACCCCAGTTCTTACCAACCTCCGGTGTGTAATCGACATGTTGCTAGCTTCAACTCGGTTGAATAAGAATCATTGATTACCTATGCTGTCCATTTATTATTCATTCAGGGCGCTCGGACGAAGAACCGGCAAATCGAGTATGGAATTAGAGCTCGGGCGGGGCATCAACCACAGCACAGGTTGCGGACCTATCGAGATGCTTCCTTGCAGAACCCAACAAGGGCTGTAACTCAATAGAGTGAGTGGGAAACCTTGTAAACGCGAGCAGGAGAATAGAGATCGGTCTGTCTTGTCTTAGACCAGCCCTACTCCACCCATCTTGACTATCTTGAGCTTATGAATAAGCTTGGGGCTACTTTTAATTTTATGCTTAAAGGGCTTCCAGCACTAATTCCTACGCTTAATCGGGTCTCATAGCCCCTGTGACCTTCACTTCACAGCCTGATTAATGCGCTAAGCGCACTTCTATGGCCCTTCGTCGAGCTAGAGTTTCTTTCTCAGGATGTGCCTTTATCTTCACCGGTGGATTGGCAAACTTATTGTGAACTTTTGTATGCGATTTATATACATAATTAGTTAACCCTTCCAAATAGCCCAGAAAATGATAGCCATCAAAAGGCCTAAGCCCATATAGCCTCGGCCTGTCAAAATGATGTTCAGCGGTCTCTACCCAAGTAGCTGTGGCCCATGATCCAAAGGACCCGCAACCAGTCAATCATGCTATCCTTACCTTTCAACCAACCCCTTCGATTCCGCTTCTTGCTATAACAGAAAGACTTGTCGGAAATCTGGTTGGTCCAACCAAGAAAGGCACGGGAGTCTTTGGGCATCTCACAGTAATGCAACCATCAAATCTTAATAAGATGTTGACCCGTTTTTCTTTTCTTTGCTGATTCCTCTCAATGAAATTTGCCGTGTTGCACTAAGTTACTTACGGATGTATGCATGCAATCCGGGAACACTTTGGGGTGAACACCCATCCGAACAAGTAGGGTCAATAGTTCAGCATTTAGGCCGTAACATTTAGCAAAAAAATCTTTAACCCAACAAGTGCTCTCCGAACCAAGCTAGATAGTCTCCTATCACTAGGCTCACCAACCAACCCGGACTTTTATTCTTATTATTCCTACCGGATACCAAAACCATAAGGATTGTTTCCAGCCATGAGTTCCCATATGACACAAGCGCTCTTGGGTGGGCTGGGCCATTCCATCAAATCTTTGAGAAGAGGCCCGATCTCGTATTTGATGGTCGGCGTGGCGATAGGCTTCGCTTCTACGACTGCCTCCCCAGCCGTTGCAAACACTGAGCGAGAACGATAAGGGGCGCACAATGTCGTTGCGCGGGGATGCGATTCGCCAAGCTGGGGCAAACAAAGCCGTCTGGCCCCCCACCGGATTAGGAATGCGAAGGCCTCCCCTTTTTTATCATTTTGTTTGAGGCTAGAGAATTAAATGCAGAAATAGGGGAAGGGTTCCAAATCTTTTTTGGTTTAAGGGCAGCTCGCCCTGCCGAAGTACCAAAGGCTTTCTAGGCTTACACCTTCCTATTACACGACCTAAATGAAAAAATTCAGTAGCGCCTTAAGCCTTTTGAAGCGCCAGTAGTTGTAGCTGTGGGTAGAACTTTCGTTCTTATTGCTCTGGGTTTCGATCTATATGACCTCCGGGCGGTACAAAGTACACCTCTTCCGTAGAGGCAGGTAGTAACTTAACCCTTAAGAGTCTGTTCAAGGTAGCTTGCTTACTTAGTGCTTGCGCTAAGGTTCTGAAATAAAACAAGCTCGACCATAGGGAGAGGTAGTTTTATTGCTTAGTGTGAAACGCTAAGAGAGGAGCCCTCTTACCTATCAATGGAAAGATCCCCGTGCGTGGCGTGATAAGGAATCCTCTAAAAGATCTCATGAGACCCGCCCACTATTACTACGAAAAAAGGACTGCCCTTCGCTGCTAGGAGAGTCAGCAACTTCTATTAGCGCCGGACCTTGAGTCGAATTGATCGTGTCATGTGCAACGTCCATCAATGATGGTTCATTAATGTCCATTGATTTAGACTCCTTCCCCCTTCCCAACTACGAATAAGATCGAGAGGAGCCCGAAAGCCCCCAACCAAGAACGGAAACGGAAGCCTTTCGACTCACTCCCCATTCTCTCTTAAATAAAGCTCGCCCTCGAGCCCTGGGCAGGTCGGCCGGGTCTTTCCCTGTTGTTCTGTTCCCGCCACGAGAAAGACACACAGAAGAGGTACGCCCAGCGCGCGGAGGATCCGTTGAGAGTTTCTGTTGTCTCGGTAGGGAACTGTACGATCTTTCCCCTATTGTATTGAATCAATAAAAAAAGAGGTCAGTGCTACGGCCCCCTATTGTTTGATCCAATATTGACCGGGGACGAGCCCCGACTTCCATAGGTCCTTGGTTTGACCTCCTTGCTTTTAATAAAGTGGAGCGGGGAAATTTTCTCGTACTTGCTCAGTGTGCTCCCCTTGCGTCGAGTGCCCCGCCCGGTTCACTGGGCTGTTGGCCTACCAAGCACTTGCCCGCAGCTCCTGCCGCCCGAAAGGCGGCCGGAGCGCTCGTTCTCCTTACTGTTCTCTCCGCCCCCCCCATTGCTCTAGCCATAAGCTATGGCTCGCAACCGCGGGGGCCCGCCCTGCGAGGCCAGGGTGGGCTCAGCGGTCAGGTTAGCCCCCATTCGAATTACGTTAGGGGGTCTTTCGCTTTGCCAGATCTAGAGAGATACTACGAGTCCTCCGTCCCAGATTCCATCGCCGCGGCCATCTGGTTCACCGGTACTACCAAAAAGTCTCATGCTTACGTTACTGTTATTGATGGTTTTATTATCTTGGACCACGAAGACCCCGGTCGTGCTTCTGGTTTCCATTCCCATCATCATATTGATGATAAATCACCTCGTGCTCTGCCATTAAGAACTTGGAGTCCGTATCATGGTGAAGGTAAGGTAACGCTGTGATTCTTTCTCAAAAAACAGACCGAACGCGTTCGAGTTATTGGCTCGTCCAACCCGGCTGCATTCATGAATCGCCCGTTCAACTGTCCCTCGGAGACACGGTCGAGAAGTACCATGTATGGTTGCCCCCCGTCCTTTCTTTATCTCGGTCCCACCCAGCAAGATACGGCTCAGCCAAAAAACGGCCCCTGCGCGAGCCTTATTTTTTTAGTAAAGTAAAGCTTTGGCTCCCACTAAAGAAATGGATCAAAAAAAGGGGGGACTTCTGCAACGGGCTATGCCACCCAAACCAACTGAGGGAAGTCGCATCCGTCCCATCGCAAGCACCTACAATGTCATGATCACATTGGTTTACCCTTTTTTCTTTGGTAGTTCAACGGACGGTCGCCCCTCCAACAAGAAAGGGTATAAATATAGAAACTTCTCTGCCATTTGGATCGGAGAATTTATGGAGGAAATCGGCTTTTAAATTTCCAGAAACCAAACGATTATATAGCCAAAGGGAATACGCCGCGCCTAAAATCATCCCAAGCGCTGCTAATGTGGCTACTAAGCTATTTCTTTGGAAAGCTCCTACTAAGATGGGAAATTCCCCGATAAAGCTGCTAGTACCGGGTGAACTCATATTGGCCAAAGTGGAAGAGAAGGAAATGGTAGAGAGATTCGGCATGGTGCTCACTGAACCTCCGTAATATCTAACAAGTCGAGTCTTATGTCGGTCATATAGAACACCAACACATAGAAAAAGGGCTGAAGGAACCAGTCCATGACTTAACATCGGTAGAATGCTACCTCCAATTCCCTGTATGTTCGATAGAGCCAAAAATTCTCCCCCACTGATCGGAGTACGCCGATTACCCCCCGAACCGTACAAGATAGTTACCGCCTATCATACGGCTTTCTAACTTCACTTCTTTTTCTAGTCGTTCCGTTCTGTCGATCGATGGTAGTATAAGAGATCCGTAACTCCCTAGAATTATTTACATAATGGTTCCTGCTTCCTACCCATAGTTAGCATGTATCTCCCCGGGTCATACTTGAGTATCACATCGTAGACCCCCACCCCAACTCTATCTTCCTTATCAGTGAACCGGAAATAGTGCATAGGTACTCTTCAATGCTGCGGGGACGAGACGACGTGACATACTACGATCACGTACAGAAGTGCTGCCCTTCGGCTCGGCAATATGGAACCTCTCAACAGCTCCCGTTCCTTTATGAGGTCCTATCGGGATAGGTAGGCCCAATCCTTTCCCCCCCTCCCTCCATAAGACCCTATTTCTCTTTCCCCCTCAAGAAAGAGAAAGAAGAGAATCACTCCTTTCTTTCTTCTCTTCTTTCATGTGAACGGCCCCTTCTTGTATCGAAAGGTTTTGCGTGCTATACACCACGCCACGTTGAGAAAGACCAGCCTCCTATGTACCGTTTTTTTACCTCGAAAGGGGGGTCCTCCTTATGATGCTACGGACGGCTGTCCGAAGTGCAAGGGGTAAACTCGGACTCGGATAGGATAGGATTGTGCGCGCCCGGCCCCTTGGGTGTCATATTTTGGCCGAGTTTACCGTACCTCCGGCCCTTATGTTACGCGACCGTAATATTTTGTTACGTTCCACCGCTGTTACGCCAGAAATAAAAGGTTCCACACGAGCTCCCGTTCTGCGGCGTGGCGGCAGGGCCGATAGGGGATTGGCTCCGGGTGTAGATAGGGTAAAATCTGCAGGGGTCATGCAAGTAAATAGGCCCCTTCCCTTCTCTTTTGGATAAATGGGGTGGTTTAGAAGGCGCTTTCCGATCTACGGTCCCTCGGAGCGAGGGGTTAGGCAGGTAGTATGGGCCCTCTGACTTCCAGCTATGTGCTGTGCGGCTCCCGCGAAGCGAATGAAGGGAAGCTCGAAGAGCTTACGGGTGAGCTTACGCTTACTCTCAGCCTCTTTGATTGGTAGGCGGGCGCCCTAAGCCCCCTACTTAAGATACATTCATAAGGGGAATTTTATGTTGCCGTGACGCTTTTGTTAGGCCGACTACTCTACTATAGGCTACTTTTAGCTTCTATAGCGGCCCTTCCTTTTTTGTGTAGTTGGAGTTTGTATTGGTACTGAATGAACATATCAAACAAAGGCGAGCAGTATAAGCTCTTCTCCGGCCTGGGAAAAGCAGCGAACTCTAGAAGCTAGGGCGTTGTTCGCCTTTGGACACGAACACTACTCCGTTCTCAGCGGAAACCCGCCCCAGAGATTGAACGGCAATAAGATAAGTCGACGTTCAATCTAAGGCAGCGCTGATAGCTTGTAGTGAACAGCCCCCTTATGAAACCAACCGAAAGCAGCCTTTGGTACTTAAGTAGTTAAGGGATATGGCAGGTTTGGAACCCTTGCTACTCTGATAGAAAGCCGTTTGCTTGTTGCCAAACCCTTCGCCTTTCTTTTGAATCAAAGTAGGTCGCGACTGTTGTATTTTAGTCGGTCGGGGGGCTTATACGACAACTCCGCTTCCTCGTCTTGCTTCTGGCAAAGCTTCTACTTTGCTTGCTTCTCTCGCGCTTGCTTGCGCAAAGGCTTAAAGTCCTTTTCGCTAGGTCCAAAAGCTTCCGTCAAAGCGAAAGATCTGATCCAACAGAAATCCCGCATGTTGAGCGCAGCTGATATGCTGCGGCTACAGCTAGGCGATCATATCATGCCATAATATAATTTTATATGTATAAAGAGATTCCCTAGATATACAGATAGAATAGATATTCATGGATAGACGGACATTCCATTTATTCTTAGTTTTGGGGCTGAAAAAGCTCGTCGATCCAAATGAATCATTCTTCTGATCTCTATTTGCCCCCCGCCCCGAAACTGACCCACAGCACAGCGCCCATTCGCTTCGCGCGCGGGAAGGCAACGAAGTTCAGTTCATGGGACCGTGGCGGAGTGGAGCAGCCGCGACACGAAGTTCCTTACCTTAGCTGGATCTCGCTGGTGCCACCTAAACGGTAGGTAGGCGACGGATGTGTGACGTTTGGAGTTGTCGTTCGTGCACCTGTCCCCAATGGAAGAATGAGTGATCCGTTCCCCTGCGGATCATGGCTTTACCACTCGGTCCCCGATGGCCAGCGGGGGATTTGGTATAGCAGCTCACGTTCGTTTGCGCTGCGCGTTCCCGCTGAACTGGACACGTGTTAGCTGTAGGAAGTATGGTTCCGAAAGTGACTTCGGTTTGCCAGTTCGGGCTCAACTCCTCGCTTTACGTTAGCGGACCTACAGGTCGGGCCGGGGCTCTGTGCTCTTTCTTTCTGTGTGGGACGATGCCGGGGAGAGAGGGGAATGCGTCGAGGCGGCGAACAACAACACAACTGCATTTTGGCTTTTCCCTCCATGAGATGAGCCCAGTGCATTGGACCGATGGATAAGAGAACTGACTGAGCTGGCCTAAAAAGCGCTTGGGCGTTCTACGTACGATGTAGTAGACTCCATCAGATACATATCGATTTTTTTCTGATGGATCAAGAATAGATGGTTGTCTCATCAATAGATA